CTTTATTCTCCCCTCAAATAGAATACTAAGCCGGGGGTTTTATGAAAAAACCTAAAGCCCCTTATCGGATTTGAACCGATGACTTACGCCTTACCATGGCGTTACTCTACCGCTGAGTTAAAAGGGCCCACTTGGTTTAACTCCCGAGTAAGTCACTCTAGGGATAAGATAGATCTATGTATATATATTATATATTAAGTACATTCAATAAAGTCATAAAGGCCGGCGGGCCGGTGGCCCGTTCCAGAAAAGAAATGATCAATTTCATTTTATTTATTCCGCGAGTATAGGGCAAGAATGGTTTGTTGGATTTGATAAATATCAATGCAACGAATTGTTTCAAGACCGATCCTAAATTACTTTTCTTTTATTTGACCCCTATATTAACTTGATTGATACATGTACCCACCAATTCGACATAGATCCAAATTTATCTTTATGAACCATTCATTCTAATCGCTATTATTATTCTATAAATTAAATGACGAATCAAAAAATTCTATGGAATCATGAAAAGCAGAAGGATCGGCGGATCTAGTCATTATATTGACAATTGGAAAAACTGTTCATACTATAAACATAGTATGATGACGGTCGAGCAGGCGTGCCCCCATCGTCTAGCGGTTTAGGACATCTCTCTTTCAAGGAGGCAGCGGGGATTCGACTTCCCCTGGGGGTAGGGATACTACGAAAGGAATTTGATTTGATTATGGATTATCAATAAGTCTAGAATTTACTCTTCTTGGGTCGATGCCCGAGCGGTTAATGGGGACGGACTGTAAATTCGTTGGCAATATGTCTACGCTGGTTCAAATCCAGCTCGGCCCAAAAAATTTGCAGACTCGCCATGAAATGATATACCCATTCGTTTTCCATAAATGCCCGGAAATAAAGAAAACTGTCGGCTATATCCCTCAACTTCTATTTATTTGCTTGTTTCCCGATTTTGCTAATGATCTACATTCATACCAGAATCTGTAAGTCTAAAGTTTAAAGAAAAGCGGAAATAAATAAATAAAAAAAAAAAAACCTTTTTCTTCATTCAAAACAAAAATAGATTTTCAATCGATTTGACAATAGCAAAAGGATTGCTAGTGATTCCGATTCCTGATTCATGTCACCCTCACGAAAGTGCGTATTCGTGAGGATATCAATATATCACTCGCATCTATATTACAACACGGCGATTCGAAATAGAACTAAAATAAATGGTTTGAATGAAATCATAAGAATAATATATGCTATACAACTTCTTTCCCGGGGATTGTAGTTCAATTGGTCAGAGCACCGCCCTGTCAAGGCGGAAGTTGCGGGTTCGAGCCCCGTCAGTCCCGGCAGACCCGATAAATATTTAACTCATTTCCCTTTTTCTGTGAAAAAAGGGGACAGGGAGCAGAATTTCGTAGAACTTTATTTCTTTTTTTTTTTTTCGCATTTCTCAGCAAAGAAATCCTGAAATTCCCATTACATCTACCAATCCCAATTGATGGGAGAGAGACATATGTGGATTAGTACAATTCTGAATTTATATATTCAGAATTGTACGAGGTGCCGTACTGGGTCGGACTTTTCGATTGTTTTCGATCCGTATAATGGAACTCTTTTCTTAAATACATTAATTTACCATCGTTACTCTGATAGAATACTTTTCGGATTAAATGAAGTTTTTTATTTTTGATTCCGATTGTGTGCAATCTCAATTATTAATTGGAAACAAATTATCTTATTCAAATTGTACACTCCACCTTTGATATATGTGTTCCAAAGAAAGAGGATATTCATTTAATAAAAGAAAGATTAAACAAGGATCCTGACCCTCTTAGCAAAAGAAAAGATCTTTTTTAGGCCCCCCCTCGGGAAGGCAAATAAATAGTGAATTGAATTTGATGGAATATTAGATTTTTTATACTTATACCGGGACTTTCATCTTTATCACACTTCTTTGTCTTCTAAGAAAATTAGATCATTAAAAGAACGGAGTTTAAAACTCAATTAACTTCTTTCCGTTTAACTTCTATTGTTTGGTTGGGTTTCTAACTACTAGAATAGAAGTGGAGAGGCGGTCAGATGATTGTATAAGGGAGGGGGCGGGGTTATGCTTATAGAAAATAAAGCATGGAAAAGAATGATAAATATAAAGAATTCTTGGTTGGATCGGGAATCCTTTTTTGGATTCGGTATGGATAAAGGATCTTTCTATGTTATACTATTCAATTCTTGATGATGAATCCATTTGATAGCTTAGATATAGATATTGTTATTCATAATATTGAATATTGATTCGATTCAATATTATCGCGATGTAATTCAAATTTATCCCATTAAATTTAAAGGGCGAAAATTTTATCATTATCATCTCTATGGGATTAAATCCCGAGTTATTGCAAAGTAAAAAAAAAAAAAAAGAAACAATGAGATTATGGAAGTAAATATTCTCGCATTTATTGCTACTGCATTATTTATTCTAATTCCGACTGCTTTTTTACTTATTATTTACGTAAAAACAATCAGCCAAAATGATTAATTTGAATGAAATTTGACTTCTTAGTTCTTATCAATGATTGAAGAAATAAAAAGCAATTCTAATTTCGCGTCTTAAATGAAATGATCGGGCTAGAATCAGCAGTATTCTATGAGATCCAACAGTATAGTATGTGGTAGAAAGAAATATATGAATCTTTCTACCATATACTAGATACTGTTTATTATGGTTATTATAGTGTATAAAGTTGTACTTTTATGGAGGCTTAATATAGATCAATCTAAAATATATTATATCTTCATCTATTTGATATTTGATTTGTAGGAATTCCATTCCATCCAATCTGAAAAAAATGGAAAAAGAAATCTTACTCTTACGATTTCTATTCGAATTCCGAGATTTCAGATTTTTTTATTTCGAATATGAATCCGGGAATTGGTCGAAAGAATCAAATTAACGAAGAAAAATGGTATAAGAAACCAAGTAATCCTTTTTTTTTGGCATTCCGAAGAAGTAATTGATTGAGCCGTTGACAGATGCTTCAAGGAGCTCTATGGGATGAGTATGGTAACTTTTGAAAAGGAGTAGTAAACGAAATCTTTATCTTTTAACTTTAACCATGATAGGAAATATGAAACAAGTCCATAAAACATAAATCAAATAAATTTCGAAAATAATAAAACAAGTGGTAAGTACACAATATGTGGCTCGCCCAAAGCAAGATCTTATTTTGCGTAGTATTTTATTGAGCAATCGCTATGTCTATGTTGTTTCTTATAAAACATATCTACTTAACTACTTTCTATTTGAACAGTAAAGAGGAAAACAAATAAAACAATTGATACACTACAGTTTGATTCCTCAACTCAATTAGTAGTACCCTTAGAGTCCACTTCTTCCCCATACTACGAGGGAAAGGGAAAATGTAAAGACTACCATTAACGCAGCCCAAGCGAGACTTACTATATCCATGTAAATTATGTCCCCTATCTCTATGAATATGAAGGAATTTTCTTGTTCACTAATAATAGGGGAATCAACGGTGCAGAGTCAAAAAAAGGAGGGTTCTGAGCCAACCCAACACTATTGATGAACCAATCCAATAAATCCACTTAGAATTGATTTCAAGTAGAATCGGTAAACATTAAGCACAAGCAAAAGAAAATAGGCAGTAACACTCTTGGAAAATATCAAGGAAATGTTATTAATGGAACGTATAGAATAATAAAACCTACTGTATTGTTTCTTTTATTGCCTTTCGTCTTCCTAAATAAAAAATCAAAATAAGATCATTATCCACCTCTATTTCTTATTGGAAATAATTTTGATTAAATGCCCGATCACTCAGAAACTCTTGCGAGTTTGGATACAAAGTATCTTTTGCCCTTTCCACCACGACTCCCTAATTCAAGACCCAGCCAGTAGATATTCCATTAGCAGGGGTAGGGCTATCAAGACTTCTCGCTTCCCTTCCACTCCACTACTAGTACTAGAATCTTTCTTTATTCAAGGGGGTTTACAATCTTATTAGAAAACAAACCTACAGATGCTTAGAATCATGTAGCCCCCCCCGCTTCTGCCGGTGCTGGGGAAGAATTCATCGAGTTATATCAGCGGAACAGAGTAAGGAATTTAGTTTGGATTCTTTTGTTGATCCAGGCGGCACCCGGATTTGAACTGGGGAAAAAGGATTTGCAGTCCCCCGCCTTACCACTCGGCCATGCCGCCAACACGATACAATACTTAAAAAAACTTCCCCTTTTGTTTTCTATTGAAAAATTCAATGTGGATTTTCAGTTACAAAAGCCAAAATTCCGCACAAATTGGAACCATTAACTATTGGCTGTGAATTCATAAAAAATTCTTAGATTTGAATTTCAAATTGTGTTTTCTTAATAACATAAGAAAATCCAAATTGCTGTATAACTAATCAGTATTGAGATTCTTTTCATTTTCAATAAAAAGCCCTTCCTTTTTAATTTCAATTATAACAGCAATTGTGGGTATATGTAAACCCCAGAACAGAAATGGTTATGTCGATATCTAACCAGGTATCTTATTTATTGATATGATACCGATAGTAAATTAGCGTGCTTCCATTTTTCATTGAATATAAAATAGAAATTTTGATAAAGCACGACCCCAAAATATAAGGGATTCTCTATGTTTAATAAATACAACTCTTCCTACGTACTTCATTACATATATATTTTACGAATTTGACTAAAAAAAAGTAAAAATATCTCCCTTCTCTGCGAACCATTCATTTTTTGAACAATGGAATTCGCGAAAAAAATCAATATTACCGAGCAAATCTTGAATCCATTTTTTCTGATATCCAGTCGGGTTGGAATATGTAATATCATAATAATGGTAAAAATGGAATCGCCTTTGCTTTTGATATTCTATAACAAAGCTCCATAATATAAAATATAAGTATATTATCGATTTCAATTCCTTTTCATTTGTATCTGTTGTCCAATTTGAAAAGAAAATTTTCTTTATTCCTCCGCGCATA